GGGTAGTTATTGTGCTTAAATCATTTTTATGGTTCAATTTCTTGGAAATTATATGAATAATAAAGAAACTACATGAAAGGAAGATTAATGACTCGTATAAATTACTTAACGGAAAATGTCCTGAAGAAATCCAACGAGAAACTAATAATCCTGTTATAGAGAAAAAGGTGGCTATCATCCCTTTTTCCGATGAATCACGTAATCCTACGATTTCGTAGACTAATAAGTTCATGAAATGAATCGTAATCACAATTGAAATGATCGAAAAAGAGATATGAGTTAATATATGTTCTAAAGTCACAAATATCATAAAAAAAGGTGTTCCATTACAGAATTGAAATCGGAAATTGAATACATTATAGGATACATTGTGTCTCTTTTATAGGATGCCGCCACTCGGACTCGAACCGAGATGCTCTAGCACTGCTTCCTAAGAGCAGCGTGTCTACCGATTTCACCATGGCGGCTTACTTGAAATAATAATATTCATTTCATGTTGAATCGTCAAGAATCAAGGATTCAATATAGTTTAGGAAACATTAGAATCGATGAAAAAAGACTCGTTTAAATTCATATTTTAATCTTCAATAAAATAATCCTTAGTTAGTATCGTCCTAGGTTCAGTTTTAACAATCAACTTTCACGTACTATAAACTAAGTTCCTCCGATACAGTTGAAATTTCGATAGTTTTGCTCTCAGTAGAGGTATAGATTTAAGAATTGTCCTTTTTCTTTCTATTTTTTTGATGATTTGTTTTTCATTTATCCGATTTCATCGGATAAATGAAAAAGATTGATTTTTTTTTTCAATGAAAAAAAATCAAATAACTAAGATCTCATATGTATTACAATTTCATCACTAAATCCATTTGGAATTTTTCTAACGATTCCGATACTTTAGTATCATTAAGTATTAATACTCTTCATTGTGTATATGTATATAATATAAATAAGGTAAGAAGGTAAGATTTACCAAACCAATTAAGTTTTAGGTTAGGCATATAACAAAATAAAAGAGTTTAGACAATTGTACTATTCACAATAGAAAATCTTAATCCTATTTTTCTATTGTGAAAAGTTAATGGATAGGGAAAAATACTATTCTTAATAAGAACCCAATATACAGAAAACTCTTATTCTACATACCACAGCAGCTAGTTCTAACTAATATTGAGTAGTTCAATACATTAATTAATGTGAATCGTTCATCTTAAAAAATTTTCAGTTCTTCGGACTATGTCAATTCCAATTATCCCAAGACTTTATTATTTGTTTGTCGCACAAAAAAACTTTTTGAATGTCCGGTAGAAACCGATTTCGCTAAAGAAAAAGCTTTTACTGCAGTTAAATATCCTTTTTTCTTCCAAATATTCCTACGAATATGTTTTTTTGACATAGAAATACATTTTTTTGGAACTGCCATTCGAAAAAGGGTTACTCATTTTTATTTATCGTTGTATGTGAAAGACATGTATTGTTCGGAATAGATCATTTTTTTTAATCATTATCTATACTTTATTCTGTGAATAATAGTTTTTTTTTTAACTTTCAACATTTAACATAAAAAAACAAATAACAAATAACATATATATATATATATTATATATATTATTATATATATATTATTTATATTATTTATATTATTTATTATTTATATATTTTATTATTTTATATATTTTATTATTTTATTTATTTTTATTTTTGTTTATTGTTCTTTTCGAAAGAGATAAGAATTGGTGAATCGGAAACAATTATTAATTATTATAAAAAAATATCAATTTGTTTGTTTTCTTATGGAACATACATATCAATATGCATGGATAATACCTTTTCTTCCACTTACAGTTACTATGTCAATAGGATTTGGACTTATACTTATTCCGACAGCAACAAAAAATATTCGTCGTATATGGGTTTTTCCTAGTATTTTTCTGTTAAGTATAGCTATGGGATTTTCGGCCAATCTGTCTATTCAACAAATAAATGGAAGTTTTATTTATCAATATCTATGGTCTTGGACCATAGATATTGATTTTTCCTTAGAGTTTGGATATTTGATCGATCCACTTACTTCTATTATGTCAATACTAATTACTACTGTTGGAGTCATGATTCTTATTTATAGTGACAATTATATGTCTCACGACCAAGGATATTTGAGATTTTTTGCTTATATGAGTTTTTCCAATACTTCCATGTTGGGATTAGTTACTAGTTCTAATTTGATACAAATTCATATTTTTTGGGAACTAGTGGGAATGTGTTCATATTTATTAATAGGGTTTTGGTTCACACGACCGATTGCTGCAAGTGCTTGTCAAAAAGCTTTTGTAACTAATCGTGTAGGAGATTTTGGTTTATTATTAGGAATCTTAGGTCTTTATTGGATAACAGGTAGTTTGGAATTTCGGGATTTGTTCGAAATAGCTAATAACTTGATACATAATAATGGGGTCAGTTCCTTATTTGCTACTTTGTGTGCCTCTTTATTATTTGTCGGTGCAGTTGCTAAATCTGCACAATTCCCCCTCCACGTATGGTTACCTGATGCCATGGAAGGACCTACTCCTATCTCGGCCCTTATACACGCTGCTACTATGGTAGCAGCAGGAATTTTTCTTGTAGCTCGGCTTATTCCTCTTTTCATAGACATACCTTATATAATGAATTTCATTTCTTTAACAGGTGTAATAACAGTACTATTAGGAGCTACTTTTTCTCTTGCTCAAAGAGACATTAAAAGAAGTTTAGCCTATTCTACAATGTCTCAATTAGGTTATATTATGTTAGCTCTAGGTATAGGTTCTTATCGAGCGGCTTTATTCCATTTGATCACTCATGCCTATTCTAAAGCTTTATTGTTTTTGGGATCTGGATCTATTATTCATTCAATGGAACCTATTGTTGGATATTCACCAGAAAAAAGTCAGAATATGGTTCTTATGGGTGGTTTAACAAGATATGTTCCAATTACAAGAACTACTTTTTTATTAGGTACACTTTCTCTTTGTGGTATTCCACCTCTTGCTTGTTTTTGGTCCAAAGATGAAATTCTTAATGATACTTGGTTATATTCACCAATTTTTGCAATAATACCTTGTTTCACAATAGGATTAACCGCATTTTATATGTTTCGGGTATATTTACTTACCTTTGATGGGTATTTGCGTGTTTATTTTCAAAATCACAGTAGCACTAAAAATAATTTGTTCTATTCAATATCTCTATGGGGAAAAGAAGCACCAAAAACAGTCAATAAAAATTTATTTTTATCAACAATGAATAAAAAGGTTCACTTTTTTTCATTTTCAAAAGATACATATAAAATCATTGATAATGATAAGATACGATACTTTAGTACTTACTTTGGAAATAAATATACTTCCATGTATCCTCATGAATCAGAAAATACTATGCTATTTCCTCTGCTTGTATTGGTACTATTTACTTTGTTCGTTGGATCAATAGGAATTTCTTTTGATCAAGGAGTAATGGATTTTGATATATTATCCAAATGGTTAACCCCATCCAAAAATCTTTTCCATCCAAATTCGAATTATTCTGTGAATTGGTATGAATTTTTTACAAATTCAATTTTTTCAGTAAGTATAGCCATTTTAGGATTATTCATAGCATATATTTTATATGGGTCTGTTTATTCATTTTTCCAAAATTTGGACTTAATCAATTCATTTGTAAAAGGAAGCCCTAAGAGAATTATCTTGGACCAAATAAAAAGTGTTATATACAATTGGTCATATAATCGTGGTTACATAGATATTTTTTATACTAGGGTTTTAGCCATGGGTATAAGAGGATTAACCGAGCTAACTCAGTTTTTTGATAGACATATAATTGATGGAATTACAAATGGAGTTGGTCTTACAAGTTCCCTTATAGGTGAAGGTATCAGATATATGGGGGGGGGACGAATCTCGTCTTATTTATTTTTATATTTTTTTTATGTATCAATATTTTTWKTATTTTTTTTGTTCATTGGTATAAACCCAATAATTATACAGGTCTCCATGGGATAATTTTTTTGTCGTGTACAAAGACATTTTTCGTTCTATCATTTCCGAAAAAGTCGATAAACTAGGTGGATATGTAAAAGATATTTTTTTTTTCCCATTACTTGGACATGTATAAAAAAAATATTGTGACATTTCATTTCGTACAGCATTTTCAAACCGATCATTTTTTATATATCGCAATGGACAATTCCATCGTTTATAATCGAAAAGAAAAGTCACAAGAGGTTTTTCAAACCAGAAATAAGTCTTTTCATTTTTCTCTTCTTTAAGTCTTCCCAATTCCCAATTATCTTGATACCTATCAAGATAAGAATCTTCGTAAACTGGGCTATCTTTATAGCATGTCTCTTTAAAGTGAAAGTGGAATTCCCCCTTTGTTTTTTCCTTTCCATTCACTCGGATCTCTTCCGTTTCATCTATTTTTTCCGGATCTTCCTGTTCTTCCGAAGAAAGGGAAGGGTCTTCTTCGGCGGATCCCTCTTGTTCCTGTTTAGTCTCCTTCGTTTCGGAAGTTGTTTCTACATCGCTTTCTTCCTCACTTTCTCCCCTTTCTTCCATTTCTGAGGTTTCTTTCAGTTTCTTAGTGACAATAGGCGACGGCATTCTGCCTAAATAGTAGACACAGGTGATAAATAAGAGAATACTAAAGATTCGAGCCATAGAATTTCTCAATTCTGACACAAGGTACTTATTGGATCGAATAGAATGATTTTGCCGTATCCAGAATAATACCAATCCAACCCATTTCATGAATAAAATGTGACCAATTAACCAACCAACAAAACTACTTGTTACAAATAACATCTTGTTGTTGCATCGAAACATATAAATGTTGACTAATCTGGCTAACGTTGAACTTGGTAAAATGAAATGGTTGAATAATTGAAAAATTAGATTATTCAGGAATACACATTGAATGCTGAGATTACGCATTGAATTTCTGGTAGTAGATCCATAATAAAAAAA